ACTTACCCATTCAGTGACTTTGGCACTGGACGTTCCAAAAACGGGTACTATCGGATCGGGTGAATTAGAGAATAGACAGAGGTCCGTTGGCATTTCAGCCTTTCTTCTCCTTTCAGGGCCTATCCGAAAGAGAATCCAGTACCTCTTGGTCCTGAATATCAGAATAGGACGAACGAACCGGCCTCCGCGGATATCTTTGCTTCGGAACAAAACCCTGCAATCAAATAGATTGTCCCAAGGGCGCCATATTCTAGGAGCCCAAGTTATGCTATTGAAAATTCGTTCCTCTAGCAGTTCCGGTTTGACCATTCCGTTCCCTTTTTCAAACTCCACTTCTTTTCATATAGCAATCCCTGATCAAAGAGAGAACAATATCCATTTCAAAACATTTCTAACGGATTCCTTGGTTCGGACCGACGAAGTAATGGCACTCGATTATTATCAACCTGACTGCAATCTTTTTCTGTCGGTAAGGATTGCACCAGAGCACCTTCTACTTCTAATAGGCCATGAACTATAGATAGAGAAGAATCATTCTGAGCGAGTCCATAAGAAGCGACCCACTTTTTTTCATCGGTTCCGGGGGAAGACCAAAGATCTTGCGCGACCGGTCCGCCATAAAAACTCAAAAGAGAAAGAAGTCTCGTTAATCTCTTCATGCTCGTTCCAAGTTCGAAGTACCCTTTGGCCAAAGAAAAACCCGCTTCCTGACACGATTGCCTCTTTATCTTTATATAGATAGATTCTATGGGGTTATTACTTAGAAGTCTATTTTGTACAAGAGCCCCTCCTATCTGATAGAAAAGGGTCCCATGATCCCGAGCCGGTCTTACCTTGGCTCGCAAACCCCAAGTTTGTCTATGAAGAGCCAATCTAATTGTATTAGTTTCTATAATGGATTTCTTATGTGGAATACTAATGGATAGGGCCTCGTTGCTAAGTGCTACAAGATCTAGTGCACTGGAACTCGTGGTTATGGACCCGAATCCTTTAGTATGGAACATTGTCTTTTCCAAGTAAAAACCCCTAGTATATGAAAGAATGAAAAGGTGCTTTCGTTCTTGTGGAATAAGAAGCCCTCGTACCTTAATGAAAGGAAAATAGGAATTTTTCGTTAGGTATTTGACCAAATAGGATCGTCCAGTTCCTATAGAACCTATCACTAAAATACCCGATAGGGCTAAGCGGAACGAAAAGGGTTTTCCATGAGATGGTAAATGAAAACGATTAGCCCCACACGAGGTTTGGGAATAAGTGATTGTCTGATAATGAGCAAGGAATATACGTCTTTCTGCTAAAGAGGATCTATTAAACTCATAATTCATTAGATCCTTGTTATCAATGTCAACTAGGTATCATAAGTAAATGGATCCCGGTTGTTCAATCCTTTGATAACCAAGGTCATTCTTTGCTAAAGAGAAATGATCACTATGAGTCAGACTCAATAGAATTGGATCCATTCCAAATAGCGAGAATTAGGATTCTTGATCCCTCTCAATCTCTCTTTCAATTCGAGGATCCAGAGAGGTGTTTTCATAGTCATCTCCGAATATTTGCCATCTCCGAATATTTTCGATTTCATTTTTCTATGATATGTCTTTCTATATGAAAATTGGTTATTTACGATGTACGATGATCCCTGTTAAGCATCCATGGCTGAATGGTTAAAGCGCCCAACTCATAATTGGTAAATTTGCGGGTTCAATTCCTGCTGGATGCACGCGAACGGGAACGTTCCATAAGTCTATTGGAACTGGCTCTCTATCCATGGAATCTCATCCATCATCCATACATAACGAATTGGTATGGTATATTCATACCATAACATAAGAACAATAAGAACTCGAATTCTTATCGATACTGGAACTCAGAGCATAGGAGGGAAAGTCGATTTATGGATGGAATCAAATACGCAGTATTTACAGAAAAAAGTCTTCGTTTATTGGGAAAGAATCAATATACTTTTAATGTCGAATCGGGATTCACTAAGACAGAAATAAAGCATTGGGTCGAACTCTTCTTTGGTGTTAAGGTAGTAGCTGTGAATAGCCATCGACTACCCGGAAAGGGTAGAAGAATGGGACCTATTCTGGGACATACAATGCATTACAGACGTATGATCATTACCCTTCAACCGGGTTATTCTATTCCACTTCTAGATAGAGAAAAAAACTAAAGGAGAATACTTAATAATACGGCGAAACATTTATACAAAACACCTATCCCGAGCACACGCAAGGGAACCGTAGACAGGCAAGTGAAATCCAATCCACGAAATAATTTGATCCATGGACGGCACCGTTGTGGTAAAGGTCGTAATTCCAGAGGAATCATTACCGCAAGGCATAGAGGGGGAGGTCATAAGCGCCTATACCGTAAAATCGATTTTCGACGGAATCAAAAAGACATATCTGGTAGAATCGTAACCATAGAATACGACCCTAATCGAAATGCATACATTTGTCTCATACACTATGGGGATGGTGAGAAGAGATATATTTTACATCCCAGAGGGGCTATAATTGGAGATACTATTGTTTCTGGTACAAAAGTTCCTATATCAATGGGAAATGCCCTACCTTTGAGTGCGGTTTGAACTATTGATTTACGTAATTGGAAGTAACCAATTAGGTTTACGACGAAACCTAGAAATCGATCACTGATCCAATTTGACTACCTCTACGGGATAGACCTCAACAGAAAACTGTTGAGTAACGGCAGCAAGTGATTGAGTTCAGTAGTTCCTCATAGAAAATTATTGACTCTAGAGATATGGTAATATGGAGAAGACAAAATTGTTTGAAGCACGCACAGAACCGGAAGCGCCCCTTGTTTCAAAGAGAGGAGGACGGGTTATTCACATTTAATTTGATGGTCAGAGGCGAATTGAAAGCTAAGCAGTGGTAATTAAGACCCCCCGGGGAAAATAGGGATGTCTCCTACGTTACCCATAATATGTGGAAGTATCGACGTAATTTCATAGAGTCATTCGATCTGAATGCTACATGAAGAACATAAGCCAGATGACGGAACGCGGAGACCTAGGATGTAGAAGATCATAACATGAGCGATTCGGCAGATTTGGATTCCTTTCCTATATATCCACTCATGTGGTACTTCATCATACGATTCATATAAGATCCATCTGTCTAGAGATCGTCATATACATCTAGAAAGCTGTATGCTTTGGAAGAAGCTTGTACAGTTTGGGAAGGGGTTTTTTGAGAGAAAAGAAGAATCTACTTCAACCGATATGCCCTTAGGCACGGCCATACATAACATAGAAATCACACGTGGAAGGGGTGGGCAATTAGCTAGAGCAGCAGGTGCTGTAGCGAAACTGATTGCAAAAGAGGGTAAATCGGCCACTTTAAGATTACCATCTGGGGAGGTCCGTTTGGTATCCCAAAATTGCTTAGCAACAGTCGGACAAGTGGGTAATGTTGGGGTGAACCAAAAAAGTTTGGGTAGAGCCGGATCTAAGTGTTGGCTAGGTAAACGCCCCGTAGTAAGAGGGGTAGTTATGAACCCTGTGGACCACCCCCATGGGGGCGGTGAAGGGAAAGCCCCCATTGGTAGAAAAAAACCCACAACCCCTTGGGGTTATCCTGCGCTTGGAAGAAGAACTAGGAAAAGGAAAAAATATAGTGATAGTTTTATTCTTCGTCGCCGTAAGTAAATACGTAACTAGGAATATGGAAAATTGCATTTTTGGAATTTGCAATAATGCGATGGGCGAACGACGGGAATTGAACCCGCGCATGGTGGATTCACAATCCACTGCCTTGATCCACTTGGCTACATCCGCCCCTTATCCAGCTAAAGGATTTTTCTCTTTTTTCCATTCATCATTATTCTATTTATTCTGACCTCCATACTTCGATCGAGATATTGGACATAGAATGCCACTCTTTAAAATGGAAAAAAGGAGTAATCAGCTGTGACACGAAAAAAAACGAATCCTTTTGTAGCTCATCATTTATTGGCAAAAATCGAAAAGGTCAATATGAAGGAGGAGAAAGAAACAATAGTAACGTGGTCCCGGGCATCTAGCATTCTACCCGCAATGGTTGGCCATACAATCGCGATTCATAATGGAAAGGAACATATACCTATTTACATAACAAATCCTATGGTAGGTCGCAAATTGGGGGAATTCGTGCCTACTCGGCATTTCACGAGTTATGAAAGTGCAAGAAAAGATACTAAATCTCGTCGTTAACTGAATTCAGAATAGAAAGATTCAAAATAAAAAAAAACAAAGGTAGGCGGGGAATAACCCGGGGAATAACCTTATTTATGACAAGTTTCAAACTGGTAAAGTATACCCCTAGGATAAAGAAGAAGAAGAGTGGGCTAAGGAAACTCGCAAGGAAAGTTCCAACCGATCGTCTACTTAAGTTCGAACGGGTTTTCAAAGCACAAAAACGCATCCATATGTCTGTTTTCAAAGCACAAAGAGTTCTTGATGAGATTCGCTGGCGTTACTACGAGGAAACTGTTATGATACTGAACCTCATGCCTTATCGAGCATCTTATCCCATCCTAAAGTTGGTTTATTCGGCAGCAGCAAATGCTACTCATTATAGGGATTTCGACAAAGCGAATTTATTCATCACTAAAGCCGAAGTCAGTAGGAGTACTATCATGAAAAAATTAAGACCTCGAGCTCGAGGACGTAGTTGTCCCATAAAAAAAACCATGTGTCATATAACAATTGTACTAAATATAGTAAAGAAATCTAAATAATCTTTAGATCCATCTTAGATTTCGATTCCCAGTAAAAAAAAAATAGAATAGAAAAATATGGGACAAAAAATAAATCCACTCGGTTTCAGACTTGGTACAACCCAAAATCACCATTCCTTTTGGTTCGCACAACCAAAAAATTATTCTGAAGGTCTACAGGAAGATAAAAAAATACGGAATTGTATCAAGAACTATATACAAAAGAATAGGAAAAAAGGCTCGAATAGAAAAATAGAATCAGACTCAAGTTCCGAAGTAATTACACATAATAGAAAAATGGACTCAGGCTCAAGTTCTGAAGTAATTACACGTATAGAAATTCAAAAAGAAATCGATACGATCCACGTCATAATCCATATTGGATTCCCCAACTTATTAAAGAAAAAAGGAGCAATCGAAGAATTAGAGAAAGATCTACAAAAGGAAGTTAATTCTGTAAACCAGAGACTTAATATTGCTATTGAAAAAGTTAAAGAACCTTATAGACAACCTAACATTCTTGCAGAATATATAGCTTTCCAATTAAAAAATAGAGTTTCATTCCGAAAGGCAATGAAAAAAGCCATTGAATTAACTAAAAAAGCAGATATAAGGGGGGTAAAAGTAAAAATTGCAGGTCGTCTCGCAGGGAAAGAAATTGCACGTGCCGAATGCATCAAAAAGGGTAGACTTCCCCTCCAAACAATTCGCGCTAAAATTGATTATTGCTGCTATCCAATTCGAACTATCTATGGAGTATTAGGTGTAAAAATTTGGATATTCGTAGACGAAGAATAACTAGCCTTGTCTTCCCATTCTGTTCAGTGATAGAATAAAAAATGACAAGAGCCTTATTTTTCCTGAAATCCCTGAAAAAAAAGAAGCAATTCTACCTCTTTCTATAAGATTTAATGAAAATTGATAAATCTTTTAATATAATTGCTATGCTTAGTGTGTGACTCGTTAGTTTTTTCTTTAGAGTCAAAAATGGAGATTCAAAAAAAATTGACTGAACCCTACTATAAATAGAAAAAGAAAAAACTTAGTAATTATAGAAAATTAACTAATAACCAACCTATTGCTTCGTATTGTCGAGATCCTAACTAAGAAACAGTCACTATATGAATAAATACATCTATCATAAATGAGTAGATCTATCATATAGTTGTAGCAACTGCAATTTTTTCTCTAAAAAAGAAAACGGATTCTAGGTTGTGAAGCAAAACTAAAGGGATGTGGATAAAAGGAGGGATGATAGAAAGAAGGAAGAAGAATAAGAAAGATATAGGATTCCAATATGTATGGTCTATGAGTTACATCATAAAAGGCAATGTGATAAAGCATCAATATAATAAAAATAACAGAGAATTCGAAATCGTAACTTGAAACAAAAAATAGAAATTTTAAGCAATAATAAAATAAAGAGCGGCCCGGGTTAATAAAACTGAGAAAATTGACTCGGAAAGAAATTTTTGGAAAGCTCCATTGTGGGATTCAGACCTAACCATTAAAGGAGAAGTAGTGGGAACGACAGAACCTATGACTGCATAGGATTTTATTGAAAAGAATCCTAAGACTTCATTGGGTGGGATGGCGGAACAAACCAAAAAAATTGCCTTATTTGGTAAGGTTATAAATTAACAAATAAGACAGGAAAGAGTAAATATTCGCCCGCGAAATCTTTATTGAATTAGAATACTTTCCCGCGATTCAATAAGAGTCGAAATAAGGAGATTTTTTTTTAAGAAAGATTACATTATCTATAAATATAGAATATAGATAAATAGACACACACATCTAGATATATTCTAGATCTTCTTTCTTGACTATATATTTTTCTATTTTAACAAATTCAATATTCAATATTAAAAAAACCCTAACTTTTTCTATTATCTATTAATGTGCATCTATCCATAATATTCCAAAATATTATGGAATTAGAGAAATTTGCACGCTTTCTCATTTCATTCGCGAGGAGCTGGATGAGAAGAAACTCTCATGTCCAGTTTTGCAGTAGAGATGGAACTAAGAAAGAACCATCGACTATAACCCCAAAAGAACCAGATTTCGTAAACAACATAGAGGAAGAATGAAGGGAAAATCCTGCCGAGGCAATCGTATTTGTTTTGGTAGATATGCTCTGCAAGCACTTGAACCCGCTTGGATCACGTCGAGACAGATAGAAGCAGGACGAAGAGCAATGACACGATATGCACGTCGTGGTGGAAAAATATGGGTACGTATATTTCCCGACAAACCGGTTACACTAAGACCCACGGAAACACGTATGGGCTCAGGAAAGGGATCCCCCGAATATTGGGTAGCCGTTGTTAAACCAGGTCGAATACTTTATGAAATGGGCGGAGTATCTGAAACTGTAGCTAGAGCAGCTATCTCCATAGCTGCCAGTAAAATGCCCATACGAAGTCAATTTCTTCGATTAGAGATATAGCATCCCAAAAAAGGAGTATTGAAGATAAAAAAAACCAGGTTTTTTTTTCTGGAAAGACAATATTTCTTTCATCCTTTTGCATAGAAATAACAAATTGAAATCAAAATAATATGATTCAACCTCAGACCCTTTTAAATGTAGCAGATAACAGTGGAGCTCGAAAATTGATGTGTATTCGAGTCATAGGAGCTGCTAGTAATCAGCGATATGCTCGTATTGGTGATGTTATTGTTGCTGTAATCAAAGACGCAGTGCCCCAAATGCCTCTAGAAAGATCCGAAGTAATTCGAGCTGTAATTGTACGTACATGTAAAGAGTTCAAATGCGAAGACGGTATAATAATACGCTATGATGACAATGCAGCGGTTATCATTGATCAAAAAGGAAATCCAAAAGGAACTCGAGTTTTTGGCGCGATCGCCGAGGAATTGAGAGAATTGAATTTTACTAAAATAGTTTCATTAGCTCCTGAAGTATTATAAATACTAGTAGGCGAGATATAGATCAAAGAAAAAATTAGTAGATTATGTCTCACGTATATGCTTTAAAATCCAAAAGTAAAAGAAAAAAAAAGAAAACATGTTGATTATAGAAAAATTAGGAGGAACCTAGAATTAGAGTCTTATGGGCAAGGACACTATTGCTGATTTACTAACCTCTATAAGAAACGCGGACATGAATAAAAAAGGAACAGTTCGAGTAGTATCTACAAATATTACCGAAAACATTGTTAAAATACTTCTACGAGAGGGTTTTATTGAAAGTGTTCGGAAACATCAGGAAAGTAACAGATATTTCTTGGTTTCAACTTTGCGACATCAAAAGAGAAAGACTAGAAAAGGAATATATAGAACTAGAACCTTTTTAAAGCGTATCAGCCGACCCGGCTTACGAATTTATGCCAACTATCAAGGAATTCCTAAAGTTTTGGGCGGAATGGGAATTGCTATTCTTTCTACTTCTCGAGGTATAATGACAGATCGAGAAGCTCGACTAAACAGAATTGGGGGAGAAGTCTTATGTTATATATGGTAATCGCCCCTCCTATAGTACTCGAATTCTATCTCGAACTTCCTATTTTTCAAATAAAAATACAACGTTTTTTTTTATTTGAAAATCAAAATAGAAAAATAGGAGAAAAAAAATATGACAGAAAAAAAAAATAGCAGAGAAAAAAAAAACCCGAGAGAAGCAAAAGTCACTTTCGAAGGTTTAGTTACGGAAGCCCTACCCAACGGAATGTTCCGCGTTCGCCTAGAGAATGACACCATCATCCTGGGCTATATTTCAGGAAAGATCCGGTCTAGTTCTATACGAATACTGATGGGGGATAGGGTCAAAATTGAAGTAAGTCGTTATGATTCAAGCAAAGGACGTATAATTTATAGACTTCCCCATAAGGATTCGAAGCGTACCGAAGACTCGAAGGATACCGAAGATTTGAAGGATACCAAAGATTCAAAGGATTAGGTTTTTCTTTTTTCTAGGGTAATAAATTCAAAGTTCCAAAATTCAAGCGAAGAGACTTATTTTTTCCCAAAGATTAGATTCATAGTTTAAGAAAGGAATAAGGAAATATGAAAATAAGAGCTTCCGTTCGTAAAATTTGTACAAAATGTCGACTGATTCGTAGGCGTGGACGAATTAGAGTCATTTGTTCCAATCCGAAGCATAAACAAAGGCAGGGGTAATCTTTCGAAAAAGAACTTTACTTTCTAAAAAGTAAAAAAAGTACCCGCGGAAACGTCCAAATTCCAAATAAAATAATTAATAATTAAAGTAAAGGATATATTTTACCCTGAAACGGATATCTTTGTATCTTTTTTTCTTTTTGTTATTTCTAACTCATATTTATGAGATAATAAAATATGACAAAAGCTATACCAAAAATTGGTTCACGTAGGAGAGTGCGTATTGGTTTGCGTAGGAATGCGCGTTTTAGTTTACGGAAAAGTGCACGTAGAATAACAAAAGGAGTTATTCATGTTCAAGCTAGTTTCAACAATACCATTATAACTGTTACAGACCCGCAAGGTCGGGTGGTTTTCTGGTCCTCCGCGGGTACTTGTGGATTCAAAAGCTCAAGAAAAGCATCACCCTATGCTGGTCAAAGAACAGCAGTAGATGCTATTCGTACAGTGGGTTTGCAACGAGCAGAAGTTATGGTAAAGGGTGCTGGTAGTGGAAGAGATGCCGCATTACGAGCCATTGCTAAAAGTGGTGTACGATTAAGTTGTATACGCGATGTAACACCTATGCCGCATAATGGATGTCGACCTCCTAAAAAAAGACGTCTGTAAAAGAATTAAAACGCTTTCAAGAGAAATAAACGATTCAATGATCAAATAATAATACTAGTCTATTATGGTTCGAGAGGAGGTAGCAGGATCCACTCAAACACTACAGTGGAAGTGTGTTGAATCAAGAGTAGATAGTAAGCGTCTTTATTATGGTCGTTTCATTTTGTCCCCGCTTAGAAAAGGTCAAGCGGATACCGTCGGTATTGCCTTGCGAAGAGCTTTACTTGGAGAAATAGAAGGAACATGTATCACACGTGCAAAATTTGGGAGCGTGCCACACGAATATTCTACAATAGCTGGTATTGAAGAATCCGTACAAGAAATTTTACTAAATTTGAAAGAAATTGTATTGAGAAGTAATCTCTATGGAGTTAGAGACGCATCAATTTGCGTCAAAGGTCCTAGATACATAACTGCTCAAGATATCATCTTACCACCTTCCGTAGAGATCGTTGATACGGCACAACCTATAGCTAACTTGACAGAGCCCATTGATTTCTGTATTGAGTTACAGATCAAGAGAGATCGCGGATATCACACGGAACTCAGAAAGAACTCTCAAGATGGAAGTTATCCCATAGATGCTGTATCCATGCCTGTTCGAAATGTGAATTATAGTATTTTTTCTTGTGGGAATGGAAATGAAAAACACGAGATACTTTTTCTAGAAATATGGACGAATGGAAGTTTAACCCCTAAGGAAGCGCTTTATGAGGCTTCTCGTAATTTGATTGATTTATTTCTTCCTTTTCTACACGCGGAGGAAGAGGGCACTAGTTTCGAAGAAAATAAAAACAGGTTTACTCCACCCCTTTTAACCTTTCAAAAAAGATTAACTAATCTAAAGAAAAACAAAAAAGGAATTCCATTGAATTGTATTTTTATTGATCAATTAGAATTGCCTTCTAGAACGTATAATTGTCTCAAAAGGGCCAATATACATACACTATTGGACCTTTTGAGTAAGACTGAAGAAGATCTTATGAGAATTGACAGTTTTCGTATGGAAGATGGAAAACAGATATGGGACACTCTAGAGAAGCATCTCCCAATCGATTTACCTAAGAATAAGTTCTCGTTTTAAATCCATTGCAATTTTTTCCTCTTCTTCTTTTTCGAGTTAGAATAAAAAGAAAAAAGAAAACAATTTTGCATCTTTGGCACAATCTATATTTTCGCGAAATGGATCATAATAAAATGGATTTTAGGTATCTAGGGAAGATTCACTTGGAAGTAACTATTTCCTAGATACCTATGCACGGTACTTCACGGTTGAATGAATCAACCTGAAAAATCCCTAAAAAAGACCTAAAGTTAAGGATTTTTCAATGGGTAATGTTGCTCCAATACCTAACCAAAGAGCTACTGCAGTACCGATTAAAAAAACGGTCGTAGCTACTGGGCGACGAAATGGATTTTGGAATTTATTGACATTCTCTAGAAAGGGTACTGTCAATAAGCCCGTTGGCACAGAAACCATTAAGAGAACGCCCAATAACTTATTGGGTACTGTACGGAGTATTTGAAAGACGGGAAAGAAGTACCACTCGGGTAATATTTCCAGAGGAGTTGCAAACGGATCCGCCGGTTCACCAATCATTGACGGCTCGAGAACCGCTAAACCTACATTACATGCAATAGTACCTAGAATTACTACTGGAAAAATATATAAAAGATCGTTGGGCCAGGCGGGTTCCCCGTAATAATTATGTCCCATCCCTTTAGCTAATTTTGCTCTTAATACAGGATCATTTAAGTCAGGTTTCTTTGTTATTGGGATAGGTGAATTCTTTAGGATCCATCCCCCAAAGGAACCGGACATGAGAATTTTTCATCATCCGGCTCGAGCAAGAATGAAAGAAAAAAGACCGTGGAAGATCCATAATAGAATAAGGTATATAATGACTCAATGACTCTAGGTAAGAAAAGCTTTATCAGATTCTCTTTTCCGAAGTTGCACCTACAACTACTTATTTTATTGAAAAGAATCTTATTCTTATGGGTAAATGCTCAATATCCAAGTTGGCTTGCAAATTTGATCATGATCAATTGCTTTGTGGATTGTCTCATGTCTCTTGATTAGTTGGTGTTTATCCCCTCAATATCGCAAGTTTCTTACGTCCAAACAAAGTATTTACTTGTTACTAATAAAAAATCAAAAAGTCTAGCCTACGTTCTTCTTTAGATACCTTCTTTTACTCCGATAGTATTGCGGATCGCAATCGATGCAAAGAAAATGAATGCATTTCCATACTATAATAAAAAAAGTAAGTGTAATAAATAGAGAATTGGATCATGTCACATGACTTATTCTATTTCTACTCTATGGGATCTTACGGAGCCTGTTCATGGATGACATGGTTGGGGTATGATCATAGAAAATATTCTCCTCAAGTGAACCAGCCTATCCTTCCTAGATAGGGGACTTACGTGTTGATTGGATGCGGAGACACCTTTGGTTGTGAATTCTAATGTGGCAGATCCAATTCTTTATCTGCATGGCCAAATCAATAATTCAAGTCACACACTCCCATAATCCGCCTTATTTTCTTTCATAAAATGAACTTCAACTATTTGTATCAAAATACTTCGGAGTTGAAGAAAAGTATCCAAATGACATGTCTTATTTTACAATAACCCATGTTTGTAGCAATGAAATACCACAACCTACCCGATATGATATATGAAAATTAGAATTATCTTTCTCTATGATATGGCTTCCCTATAAAGGACCCGAAATACCTTGCTTACGTATCATTGGAAAGTGCATTAACATAAATACGGCAGTAAGCAGAGGCAGTACAAAGGTATGTAAACTATAAAAACGAGTCAAAGTGGATTGGCCCACACTAGCACTTCCACGTAATAACTCCACTAAAGGCGATCCTATTACCGGAATCGCTTCAGGTACACCTGTCACAATTTTGACTGCCCAATAACCAATTTGATCCCAAGGCAAAGAATAACCAGTTACACCAAACGATGCAGTCAATACACCCAAAACCACACCTGTCACCCAAGTTAATTCGCGGGGTTTTTTAAATCCACCTGTGAGATACACACGAAATACGTGCAGGATCATCATTAGAACCATCATACTTGCTGACCATCGATGAACTGATCGGATTAACCAACCAAAGTTGGCCTCGGTCATTATGTATTGAACCGAGGAAAAAGCCTCTGTAACGGTTGGGCGGTAGTAAAAAGTCATAGCAAAACCGGTAGCGACTTGTACTAGAAAACAAGTAAGTGTAATTCCCCCTAAACAATAAAATATGTTGACATGAGGAGGAACATATTTACTAGTTATATCATCCGCAATTGCCTGAATCTCAAGACGTTCCTCAAACCAATCATATACTTTATTGAGATAGGTAACTAACCCGAGTCCCCCTCCGAGAACCGTATATGAAAATTTCATCTCGTACGGCTCAAGCAGAAACACACAAATTTTCAACGGATATTAGAAAAAAAAAAGGTTCAAAACTTCATCAGCCACTGGATTGGGTCGATTTGCCTTGAAGATATGAAATAAGAAAAATCCAGAACTTATTCTTTGTGATGATAATGCCAAAAAATCTCAAGTTGGCTCATCTGTCTTTCTTTCTTTCCCTTATGTTGGTCATTAGAGGCTTCTTGACTTTTCTCTTCCCTATTTTGGATTTCTTTTTTTTTTTTTTTTGCGTAATGCAGATTTACTCTTGTTTTACTAGTAAATAAATAAAGCAAAAATTCTAGTAGTTTTCTGATAGAAATTATCTTGTTGCGATCCTATGAATCAGTTCAATTAAAACCTTAGATTCATACTAGAGCCACGATGATTGAGTCTCAAGCTAACCAAAAGGCAAGGGTTCTTCGAATAAGAACCGCTTGATGATCATTTATTGAATCCGTGTAATAACTCGACAAAATCGAGAGAAAAAAAAAAGTTGTCTTTTGGGCAAACAAAATTGGAAGGAAGAAAATTTCTTTTTTTATTAAAAACTACTTGAATTTTTTTCAGTCTGGTTGCGAGGTCTGAATAGTGAGTATGAATCATAGTTCCATTTTTTTTCTTGATCCACTCTATCTATTTCGTGTTCCAGATACTAGAATAAAAAATATCCGACGAATTAGAATCATCTTGATAGAGATAACAGGCCCTTTCTATGTATTATCAATAGGATCCATTCTAACAAGTCACACACTCATATTCCAGAGATACCAAAACAAAAAAATTCCACGGTCGAACTACCAGAATGTCTAGAAATGTATAGCTTAAAGTAGAAAGGCTTTTTTGGATGGAAAAACAATGACTTCGTAGTTTTAGTTAGTAGAAACCTAATTCATTAAAATTCCGTCCAGTAAAACAGAAGAATTATAAATTTCTAAAATGATAGATAGGAATATCGCGAATAAAGCCATTGCGACCCCCATAAAAGGAGTAGTCCCCCAACCCGGAGCTACTTTCCCATATTCCGAATTCAAGGGTTTCAATAAACTACCTACGCGAGTTCGTCTTGGCCCAGGTCTAGAACTATCTTCAACGGTTTGTGTAGCCATAAATTCTATTTAATCATTGGTGTTGACTTTGTATACTATTCCGTTGTAGTTGTAAATACAAGATCTTTTCGTAGATCCATTGTAATCTTGAAATTCTATAAAAATGGAAACAGCAACTTTAGTCGCCATCTCCATATCTGGTTTACTTGTAAGCTTTACTGGGTATGCCTTATATACCGCGTTTGGGCAACCCTCTCAACAATTAAGAGATCCATTCGAAGAACACGGGGACTAATTGAAGTAAGAAGTCTCCCCATCTGGGAGACTTCTTACTTCAATGAAATTATTTCATTTTTTTAGTCGGAACCTTAGGTGGTTCTCGGAAGAAGATAGCGAAAAAAATTATCCCTAAAGTCGAAACTAAAAGGAACGTATAAACCAATGCTTCCATAGATTCGATCGTGGTTTATTTACAATTATAACTTCCACACCTATTCATTTGTCATTTGGGATCTTTTCCCATATAAAGATAAAGAAAGAAAAAGAGTCAAAGAAAGGATGGGAGATGTTTCCCATGTCAAATCAAAAAAGAGAGATGAAAGATACCATAGCAATGTGGTATCAGACTGCTTGTCTCCTTGTAGTTGGATCTCCAACTTTTTGGAATGTTCCAAATTCCACTTGAGCATCCAAGTCTGGATCAATACCAGCAAAAACATCTCGGAACAAGGTTCTAGCGCCATGCCAAATGTGTCCGAAAAAGAAGAGCAAAGCAAAGGTAGCATGACCAAAAGTGAACCAACCCCTTGGACTGCTGCGAAAAACACCATCCGATTTCAAAGTAGCCCGATCTAATTCAAAAATTTCCCCTAATTGGGAACGCCTCGCATATTTTTTTACAGTAGCAGGATCAGAATAACTTACTCCATTAAGTTCGCCACCATAGAACTCCACCGTTACACCTACTTGTTCAACACTATATTTGGATTCTGCTCTTCTAAAAGGAACGTCCGCTCTCACAATTCCCTCTTCATCTACCAAAACAACCGGAAATGTTTCAAAAAAAGTAGGCATACGGCGTACAAAAAGCTCGCGTCCTTCTTTATCTCTAAAGACGGGATGTCCTAACCATCCAACAGCTATTCCATCCCCGTTGTCCATTGAGCCTGCTCTGAATAATCCCCCCTTTGCCGGATTATTACCAATATAATCATAAAAGGCTAATTTTTCGGGAATTTTAGACCAAGCTTCTGATAAACTAAGATTTTCGGCTAACCCATCGCTAACTCTTCGATATATTTCTTGCTGAAAGTATCCCTGATCCCACTGATAACGAGTAGGCCCAAATAATTCGATTGGGGTAGTTGCTGACCCATACCACATAGTTCCGGCAACTACGAAAGCTGCAAAAAAAACAGCAGCGATACTACTGGAAAGTACAGTTTCAATATTGCCCATACGTAATCCTTTGTATAGACGTTGAGGCGGACGGACACTAAGATGGAATAGGCCCGCTAATATGCCCAATGTACCCGCAGCAATATGATGAGAAGCTATTCCCCCCGGAACAAAAGGATCAAAACCTTCTACACCCCACGCTGGATTTACAGCTTGTACTTTTCCAGTTAGTCCATAAGGATCGGACACCCATATCCCAGGACCATACAAACCCGTTACATGAAATGCGCCAAAGCCAAAGCAAGCCACCCCTGCAAGAAATAAATGAATTCCAAAGATCTTGGGCAAATCCAAAGAGGGTTTTCCTGTCCGCTCATCACAGAATATTTCTAGGTCCCAATATACCCAATGCCAGATAGCTGCCAAGAAACACAAGCCAGAAAACACAATATGCGCACCTGCCACACCTTCATAACTCCAAATACCCGGATTCGTTACAGTTCCTCCTGAAATACTCCAACCACCCCACGAATTGGTTATTCCTAAACGAGTCATGAAGGGAATTACGAACATACCTTGTCTCCACATTGGATCCAGAACAGGATCAGAGGGATCAAAAACCGCTAATTCATATAAAGCCATCGAGCCGGCCCAACCAGAAACTAAAGCTGTGTGCATTATATGCACCGAAAGCAATCGACCCGGATCATTCAATACAACAGTATGAACACGATACCAAGGCAAACCCATGGAAATACCCCTTTAGCAAAGAAAAATAGACACGATGTCGCTTTATTTTATCGCATTGGAAAAGACTATCTATATCCTATGTACCTAACCCCTCTAGGGGATTCTGTGTCAGAAAGCGTGAATATTTATTTCATTCCATTAAAAATAAGAAGCCAATTCTGTTCGTAAGAAGAAAGAGAAGCAGATCTATTCTATACTCGATAAGTGCCAATATGCAATGGGTAGCTTGGCCTATTTGGAAAAAACGAAGAATAGATCCCTATCCCTCTTTGTTTATCATTCCAATCACCGATTCCTTTTTCTTTATTCAATCTGTCTTACCTTCCTTATATGTATTATTTCAATCTACGTATTAATAGAATCTATAGTATTCATATAGAATAAGAAAAAAAAAATGAAGACAATAAACTGCGGATTCTTTCTTTCTCTTCCATTCTTACGTTTCCATATTAAAGTGTAGTTTTCTTACTTAAATTTAATAATATTAATCTAATATGCCCATTGGTGTTCCAAAAGTACCTTACCGGATTCCCGGAGATGAAGAAGCGACTTGGGTTGACTTATACAATGTTATGTATCGAGAAAGGACACTTTTTTTAGGTCAAGAGATTCGTTGCGAGGTCACGAATCATATTACAGGTCTCATGGTATATCTCAGTATAGAAGATGGAATTAGCGATATTTTTTTGTTTATAAACTCCCCAGGCGGGTGGCTAATCTCAGGAATGGCGATTTTTGATACGATGCAAACGGTGACACCAGATATATATACAATATGCCTCGGAATGGCTGCGTCCATGGCATCCTTCATTCTGCTTGGAGGCGAACCCACCAAGCGTATAGCATTCCCTCACGCGAGGATTATGCTTCACCAACCTGCTAGTGCTTATTATCGGGCAAGGACACCAGAATTTTTACTAGAAGTGGAAGAGTTACACAAAGTTCGCGAAATGATCACAAGGGTTTATGCCCTAAGAACAGGCAAGCCTTTTTGGGTTGTATCCGAAGACATGGAAAGGGATGTTTTTATGTCAGCAGACGAAGCCAAAGCTTATGGACTTGTCGATATTGTAGGGGATGAAATGATTGACGAGCACTGCGATACTGATCCAGTGTGGTTTCCAGAAATGTTTAAGGATTGGTAGTGGCCGGATTTCTTGTAAATTTATTTCAAACCTAAATTCAGGTTTTCTGCGATTTAATAGAAAATAGAAATACTTCATGATGATCAATCATCAGGTTAAGATCGATCTAAACCAATCCTTTTTTTTTTTCTATATACATACGACATGCCAACGGTTAAACAACTTATTAGAAACGCAAGACAGCCAATACGAAATGCTAGAAAATCGCCCGCGCTTAAGGGATGTCCTCAGCGTCGAGGAACATGTGCTAGGGTGTATGTGCGACTCGTTCAGATCATGAGTTCAAACAAATAAGACAATTTTTGAAGTATCCATGATCGGTACCAATGAATAGGATAGAGCTTCTCTATCCTAGATTTCTATGGTATATGGAATTTCTGGTTTCCTTTGGTGCAAATCCAATCATCTAAATTGGAAATTAAGAAGCAATTCCCCCATTGGTAGAAAATGGTTATCCATTAAGCGGAGGAAATAGTAATAAAAAGAAAAAGGCTTATGCTCCTTTATCTTAAAAGAACGGACTAACAGGGTCAGCTACTTAGCCAACTTTCATAATTAAATGCCGTCACTGTATGGATAACTCTTATTGTGAAAAGAGCTATTTACTCTATAATGGATAGGTAGAGCCAAAGAATGTGAACTATACAAGTTCACAATACCTTTTGATGAAATGAAAGAAAGGGCTCCGGTGTATAGAGAGGGCCTCACCGTTTAAAAGGGAACCATAGAAACGATGGAACCCACTATTTTTTTGAGTATCGTTAGAATTTGTTATTTCTATGCGAAATAACTGAAGAGAATAGAATAAAAAATCGTGGTTGGGAAGGTTACAGTAGCAAAAGCCATTGGAATTAATATTTTATATATCGGAATAATTCGTTTTGTTATTAATGGGAAAAAGGATGGCTAAAAGAAGAGAAATCATTAGTTATTCATTAAGGTTAATTTGATTCAATGACCAGAGTTCCGCGAGGATATATAGCTCGGAGACGACGAACAAAAATGCGTTCATTTGCCTCAAACTTTAGAGGGGCTCATTTAAGACTTAATCGAATGATTACTCAACAAGTAAGAAGAGCTTTTGTTTCCTCTCATCGAGATAGAGGCAGGCAAAAGAGGGATTTTCGTCGTTTGTGGATCACTCGGATAAACGCAGCAACGCGGATATATAAAGTATTCGATAGTTATAGTAAATTAATACACAATCTGTACAAGAAGGAATTGATTCTTAATCGTAAAATGCTTGCACAAGTAGCTGTATCAAATCCAAATAATCTTTACACGATTTCCAATAAAATAAAGATCCTCAATTAAATGGATAAAAAAGTAATATACAGGAATAATTAAAACCGAATTCCCGGAGAGGGAACTCCGGGAAGATACAATAAATTAAGATTAAGTGGTAGGAATCAACGAGCATGTTGCAATAAATAAAAAAACTATTTATTCTTCCCCATTTTTCTTTCTTATAACAAACACAAGAATCAAAACTGGATTACTTTCTTTATATAGGTCTGGCCCTTTCGAATAAAACATCAACAATCGGAACTTAAGTTCCGATTGTTGTTTCTTAAATTCTGGTTGGAGTTTCTTAAGTTTCGATTGGAATTGAACTTTTGCGTTAATTGAGGAATATGTCTATTCTTTCTGGGTCTAGGACCAGTAATTATTGAAATTGACTGGGCTTGAAATTGCTTCTCATTCTCATAGTTACGAAATGGTAAGAAAGATAAAATACGAGCCTGTTTTATAGCAAGAGTAATTAATCGTTGTTGTTTCAAGGTTAATCTATTTATTCGTCTCGATAATATTTTTCCTTGTTCACTAATAAATCGATTAATTAAACTCATGTTTCTATAATCAATTCGATCCCCCGGGCCAATCCGAGGACGCCTACGAAAAGGTTGTTTGGATTTACGAAAAGTTTGCTTGGATTTACGAAAAGTTTGCTTGGATTTATGAAAAGTTTGCTTGGATTTATGAAAAGTTTGCTTAGATTTATGAAAAGGTTGTTTAGATGTATACATGATTTATTCTTTATTTTAAAATTTGAAAAAAAAAAAATGGATTTCTTTATTTTATTAATTTTGGATCCAGAAGAAGTAGTCTTTCTTTGGTCCATATATTATTTGATTCATATTATTATTTGATTCATATATAGTATATGAATACCCTCTATACATATGAAATAATATCTACCTGAAATCAAATGAATTGATTTGTATTTTGTATTCTATCTATGTTCTATATATTAAATCTGTTCTTTGGAAAGATCGAACACACGATGCTCCTATTTTTTTATTTCGTCATGAGTCGTATGCTTGCGACAATAACGACAAAATTTTTTTAATTCTAATTGTCCGGGTGTATTGTGGCGATTCTTTTGAGTACTATATCTAGAAATCCCCGTCGATTCCTCATTGGCACCTTTTCGAACACAACTGATACATTCCAAAATAACTCTGATTCTAACACCTTTCCCCTTGGCCATGAACCTCCTTTCTTTTTTGGATTGACTTAACTTAATTCTTCTACTTATTCTGTTATTCTTCTATTTTGAATCCCAAGAAGAAGAATAAAATCCATTCGAATAAAAAATTTTTAAAATTCTTAAATTAAGTAATAAAAAATAGAGAAATAATTAAAGAATACAATCCTTGTCGAATTAGCAAGGATTTTGCTTCGAAATCCTTTCATTTAAGTAGCCAGCCCAGCCTCTTTCTATGCTCTGATTTCTGAGGCCTGACTTAGCTTGGATACCGCTTTTGATTGAATTTCTGTTTTCCAAAATGGGATTTGCCGAATTTTTCATGACTCTGAGGTTCAACCCAATCCATCTTTTCTTTCTTTTTCCTTCCTATACTAAAAAAAAAAGGATTGAAAAAGGGAAAATTTGCGTCATGTCACGAAGAATTCCTCGCATAGCAATAACTAGAATTAAAAAAAAGGGAATGACAAAGCATCTGGGAATAAACGATTAATTTCTATCAATAAACCTGCTAAAGCCCCAAACCATAGAGTACTTAGCACGGGCGCTACAGAGAGATATGTTTTTATATCCCGCATTGAAAATCCTCCTTCCTTATTGGAATACATATATGATCAGATACTCTTGCCCAAGATCATTTGTATTTCTTTTGTTTAGGCGAAATTCCTAACTAAAAAAACAAAATCAATATTCTATATATAGAATGAACGAATGAACGGTATAGACGAGATTTTCCTACCCCTAAAAAAGAAAAAGATGACCCCTTCTTCCTATACATTACCAAGGAATAGTAATCTTTCTTTTATAGGTGAAATTAGATAGGATTTTAGATGTATACCATTCCTTGATTATATGAGACCAAAAAGAAGAAATGACAAGAAGGTTCTATATAGATAGAGAAAGAGAAGAAAATTACGATGTGGAAAACAAGACAGGAATTGTGTACAATGCCATTATACAACAATTTGGAAAAGGGATGTAGCGCAGCTTGGTAGCGCGTTTGTTTTGGGTACAAAATGTCACAGGTTCAAATCCTGTCATCCCTACCTATTACTTCTTTCTTCTTTATGGGCAGTAGCGAGGAGATCAATTAAAGTGGGTATAACTTGAATTTGTGGATACTATACGTACGTGAGACACGTTAGGAGTAGAAAAGGGTTTTCTTTTTGAATGAAAGCGCTCTTAGTTCAGTTCGGTAGAACGCGGGTCTCCAAAACCCGATGTCGTAGGTTCAAATCCTACAGAGCGTGATTCCATCTATCTTATGTCGAAGCAGAGTAAAATAACTTAACAAAACAAAGTTGAATTGCAACTCCAATTTGACCTCCTCTCTGGTCTGGAGGAGGTCAATCAAAAAAGAAATATTACTCAATCAAAGATCCAACTGATCCCCACGTCTGTATTGCAAATACGCAGTCACGAATAATCCCGCTAAAGTAATAGGAATTAGGCCTAAGACGATTCCAAATAGAAAAACTTCAATCATTTCGATTTGTTCGAGGGGATAAAAAAAAAGAGGTACGATCTATCCCTAAATAGTAGTCTAAATTATCCACGAATCTCAATGACCAAGAAAAGAATTGATAATTAGTGTGGAAAAGAGTCGTAGAATACCAGGAATCCAAAAGAAAGATTTTTATTTTCTGACTTATTCATTCAATTCATTTCAAATAAGACGTATCTTGTTCAAGCCAATAAATAGAGCTGGGGTTATAGTTAAAGCAGCCAGTAGAAAACCGAAATAACTAGTTATAGTAAGCATGAAAGGGTTAAATTCCATTTATTTTTTTACTACACTACATATGTTGGTAAAGCACTTACCTAAGTTATGGAAAATTCATAATTCATCGGTTATTTTAGATAATACTAAAAAACAAGATAGAGTGAGATACAGAAGTGTAAAAGAAAATCGATTCATCAGATGGGACATGAGTCTCTAATTCCGAATCAAGAGATTTGTTGTGGAATCTGTCAGTTCTTTAAAGTAATAATATTAAGAACTAGATCATCTAACCCCATTGAAAAATTAAATTGGATTTTCGGGAGAATTTTGGAATATAAGATAAATAAAGAATTGAAACAGTCGAATATTCCCCTATTCCTTCTTATTTTAACTGATTGTATTCCATATGGAATAAGAGGAGAAGAAAAGCATTCCACGACCCCCCGAGCAAGGGGCCCCTTAAAAAAAGGAAAGCTCTTCCTTGAATTTACTTTATTTTTATTCCTTTTTCGAACCCCAACCAAAGTTGATTCGAAGACGAGTCACTTCAATTATCCTTTTAAGTTCTATCTTCTGTCTTTCCCTATTTCATCTCGTAAAGTTCCACGCTTGCAGTTTAGTCAAGAAAGTTAGACCTAATCCAACAAACAAGGCAAGGATTGATTACGAATCTTGATTCTTCAAAGAATGTTTTCTTTCTCTCATAACAGATTATCCACTATTCGATTTTCTATTTATTAGATATTATATTATGCTAACCAATTAAATTCCTTAAAGGGAAAGGTTGGATTCGAAGAAAACTTTTAACTAAAAAGGGATAGATTTCGCATATACTTGTCCTTATATTGTGTCAGTATGAGAATATCTTTCCTAAATTATTTATCCAAACCTATTGATCATTAACTTGGATTTTCCCAAGATCTTGGCCGCTATTCCGAATTATTCTACTAATCCGAAGCCAATGAAAATAAGCAGGACCCCCAAAAATTGGGCGTTTTCTATTGATGCCTTGAATAACATATAGCTTACCTATA